ATGTCTCGTTACCGAGGGCCTCGTTTCAAAAAAATACGCCGTCTGGGTGTTTTACCGGGACTAACTAGCCAATTTAAAATTATCAGATGTACTAGTAAAAGAACCACACCCGGAAGTGATCCTAGAAACCAATCACGCTCCGGGAAAAAATCTCAATATCGTATTCGTTTAGAAGAAAAACAAAAATTGCGGTTTCATTATGGTCTAACGGAAAGACAATTACTTAAATACGTTCATATCGCTGGAAAAGCCAAAGGGTCAACAGGTCAGGTTTTACTACAATTACTTGAAATGCGTTTGGATAACATCCTTTTTAGATTAGGTATGGCTTCGACCATTCCTGGAGCCCGACAATTAGTTAACCATAGGCATATTTTAGTTAATGGTCATATAGTAGATATACCAAGTTATCGATGCAAACCCCGAGATATTATTACTACAAGGGATGAACAAAAATCCAGAGCTCTGATTCAAAATTATCTTGATTCATCTCCCCGTGAAAAATTGCCAAAACATTTAACTCTTCACCCATCCCAATATAAAGGATCAGTCAATCAAATAATAGATAGTAAGTGGGTCGGTTTGGAAATAAATGAGTTGCTAGTCGTAGAATATTATTCCCGTCAAACTTGAACCTAACCTAAAATAAAACAACAAGGGTTCGTAGAATTTTTCCCTCCCCTTTGTTTTGTTTGGCGAAGTAAATCGCTAAAGTAAGGGAGCTTGATCTGTATTTCTATCCTTCATGTATCATAAATAAATGGATCCAGAGGATATTTTCATGCCTTGGATCCGCTTTTTCAAATATTTTGAGTACTATGTACTACAGCAACTAGAATTAGCAATAGGAATATACAATCTATATTACAGAAAGTTATAGTTAAATACCATCTAGATGTATGTAGATATCCATAGTGGAATCATATGAAAGAGATCTTTTTTTATATCTAAGCGATTCGATGAATTACTCCTAAGGGTTCACATCATAATAAGAGTGCTGGTTGATAAGAATTACTTCTGGAAGAAAAAAAGAAATCTATATTATATATATACAGTATAGAAGTATAGAAATAGAAAAAAAAGTACGGATTATTATATTATGATTATATTATGATTATGTATCCATTGAGTAAATTAAATGATTATTCATGATTCCATATTGAATCAATTCCATACCGGTTCCAAACAAACTTGAGGAATGTTATGGTAAAACTTCGTTTAAAACGATGTGGTAGAAAGCAACGTGCGACTTGAAGGAATGATCGGTTGTGGATTCTTACATCCACCATTTTTTAATATATAAATTATGAGGTGCTCTTAGCTCGACATAGTTTGTTCGGGTCTAATTATTTACTTTAACCAACCCACAACCCAACTAAATGGGGTTGTTAGTTAAAGTAAAGTAAAAGTCAATAATACACGATGGAGCTCGAGCGGAAAAGATTAATTAATTTCTCAGAGGTAAGGATCTATGGTTAATGTCAATCAATAAGTTAGAACAACTTCGTAAGCATATCTTCGATATAGAAATTCAAAAGATTCAATTCGAATAAAATATCCTTTTGGATTTGACATTTTTGTTGGAATTGGAAAAACTATTTCGATCATAAAGTGTATCACACGGGAATCAAGCGTTTATACGATTCTTCGATAGTCAATAAATAACAAAAGGTATGTTGCTGCCATTTTGAAACGATTAAAGATCACCGAAGTAATGTCTAAACCCAATGATTCAAAACGAAGATAAACGATCCTGGAACAAGAAAACACCCATTTTTTTTGTCTCAACACTTTGAACAAAATAAAAAAAGGAATCCAAAAAATGGATAAAAAACGAGACAAAAAAGTGGGTTAGAGACAGCTCAATAAATGAAATGCCAAGGACTCGGGATTTTCCTTTGAACTCTTTGAGAATTATCTAACTTGAGTTATAAGTACGAATGGTTTTTCGGGTTTTCGACCAAAAAAAACGAAAAAAATCATAGTTTCGGTTTAATTTAATTGATTATTTTATGGATCTATTTGCCACTCTATATACTATGACATTAGAATCATTCTTTCTCGAGCCGTACGAGGAGAAAGCCTCCTATACGTTTCTAAGGGGGGAATTGTTCATCTATATCTATCCCAATGAGCCATTTATCGAATCGTTGCAATTGATGTTCGATCCCGAAGAGAAGGAAGAGATCTTCGTAAAGTGGGTTTTTATGATCCAATAAAAAATCAAGCTTCTTCAAATGTTCCCGCCATTTTATATTTCCTTGAAAAAGGCGCTCAACCTACGGAAACTGTTCATGATATTTTAAAGAAGGCGGAGATATTTAAGGAACTTCGCGTTAATTACGCGAAATAAAATGTAATTCATACAATACATATGAAAACGAGAAAATAAAAAAGAGCTAGTCTAGTTTTGTGTAATTTTTTCTTCACTATTCCCCTTCCCGTTTCCCCATCTTTTGTTCTATCCATAAAATTATGTATGGTATTATCCCCCAATCGGGTAGTTTTTGGCGAGACTCCACTAAAAAAAGGGGCCGAGCTTTCTTATGGTATCTTTATGGATATTGAATAAACCCGAGGTTTTCTTCTTGATTATTTTTTTCTTTTCGACATCTACACTTTTTTTATTCTCTAGGTAGGTTATCTATGAAATGCCAATCCAACACAAGTTCTTATTTTTTTATAATAATAATATTATTTTTTTTCTCAACGTTCATATTGACAATAGTGTATTGAAAAAATATAATTGATCGTGGATAAATAGATCTATTTATCCACGCCCTATAAGTTTTTTTTTACTTTACTTCATGTAAGCGATAGGTTCCTTAAATTCTCTGGGATATATTTCATTTATCTTATCCGGGAATTTTTCAGATTTTCATTATAGCTGTTCATTTTTATGTTCATAATTTACTATAAAAAAATGTTTTTGATGGGGTTGTGCAATCCAATCTCTCTTTTTTTTTTTCGATCGTATCTACACACCATAATTCTATTTTTGGGTTGCTAACTCAACGGTAGAGTACTCGGCTTTTAAGTGCGGCTAAAATCTTTTACACATTTGGATGAAGGAACGGATTCGTCCATACCGTTGGTAGAGTTTGTAAGACCCCGACTGATCCTGAGAGGGAACGAATGGAAAAAACAGCATGTCGTATAAATGAATAACTCATATCATAAATAAATAACTTTAAGATAGAGTACTTAACCCTTACGGGATCGGTACAAAATATTTGTTTAGTTTGTTAGAGTTTTAATTCTTAGAGCGGTACAAAAAATCAATTATGGTTGGATCGAGTGAATAAATGGATAGAGCCAAAAAGCTCCAATTATAGGGAAACAAAAAGAGCAACGAGCTTCGGTTCTTAATTCGAATAATTACCAATTACCCGATCTAATTATACGTTAGAAATATATTAGTCCCTGGGGCGGGCAAAGGTTATGAAATCACTTTAATAAGTGGATTCTTCACTTTTTTTTTTGAATCCTAACTATTCTATTAATTATATCCCTGTGCGGAGACGAATGTGTAAAAGAAACAGTATATTGAGAAATAAAATTCTAAAGTCAAAAGAGCGATCGGGTTGCAAAAATAAAGGATTTCTAAACATCTTCGGTATCTTATAACGAACAAGAACCAATCGGATGGAAAAAGAGAGAATCCATGGATTAATCATTTCCAAGGTATCTTTTCTTACTATGATACCTTGATACCTTGTTTTGACTGTATCGTACCTATGTATCGTATCATTTGATGACCCAAGAAATCCCCGGTTTTGGTTCAAATCGAATTTCAAATGGAGGAATTACAAGGCTATTTAAAGATAGATAGATCGCGAGAACGGGACTTCCTATACCCACTTCTCTTTCAGGAATACATTTATGCACTTGCTCATGATCATGGGTTAAATAAATCGATTCTTTATGAGCCTATGGAAAATTTAGGTTATGACAAAAAATATAGTTTAATAATTGTTAAACGTTTAATTACTCGAATGTATCAACAGAAGCATTTGATTATTTTTACGAATGATTCTAATCCAAATTTTTTTTTCGGGCATAATACAAATTTTGATTCTCAAATGATATCAGAGGGGGTTGCAGTCATTGTGGAACTTCCATTCTCACTGCGATTAGTATCTTCCCCAGAAAGTAAAGAAATAGACAAATCTATGACTACTTTACGATCAATTCATTCCATATTTCCCTTTTTAGAGGATAAATTATTACATTTAAATCATGTATTAGATATACTAATACCCTACCCTATCCATCTGGAACTATTGGTTCAAACCCTTCGCTCTTGGATACAAGATGCTCCCTTTTTGCACTTATTGAGATTCTTTCTCTACAAGTATCATAATTGGAATAGTCTTATTACTCAAAAAACGAAAATGATTCTCTTTTTTTCAAAAGAGAATCAAAGATTTTTCCTGTTCCTATATAATTTTCATGTATATGAATCGGAATCCATATTTGTTTTTCTCCGTAAACAATCTTATCATTTACGATCAACGTCTTCTAGAGCTTTTCTTGATCGAACACATTTTTATAGAAAAATAGAACATTTTTTAGTGGATTTTCGTAATGATTTTCATACTATCCTATGGTTGTTCAAGGATCCTTTCATACAGTATTTCAGATTTCAAGGAAAATCCATTTTGTCTTCAAAAGGAACCCCTCTTCTGATGAAGAAATGGAAATATTACCTTGTAAATTTATGGGAATGTCATTTTTACTTTTGGTCTCAACCGGATAGGATTCATATAAACCAATTATCCAATCATTTTCTCGATTTTCTGGGTTATCTTTCAAGTGTACGACCAACTCCTTCAGCAGTAAGGAGTCAAATGTTAGAAAAGTCATTTATTATAGATATTGTTATTAAAAAGTTTGATACTATAGTTCCAATTATTCCTTTGATTGGATCATTGGCTAAAGCGAAATTTTGTAACTTTTCAGGACATCCCATTAGTAAGCCTGCTTGGGCGGATTCATCA